TTTTGTCTACTGAATTCTAAAAATGGTACTTTTTTCTTTGAAAAAAGAATAAAGAAAAAATACAAGGTTTCACTTTTTTTTTAATATGTTTTCTCATTTCCGGGATGGGGATCCTTATTTTCCCCATCGACTCACTTGTCACAATAATAAATAAAATTTTTTTTTATATACCATACTATAGAATTTGTAGTCAAAATAATTTTGAGTCAAAATAAATGGGTCGTTGAAACTAGTTGATTAAGCTTAAAATTTGTTTTGTAACTTTACTGAATCATTATTTCTCCGAATCGCTATATATATCCTTTACTTTCAACCCAATTTGTAAAACCCCCTTTTTTTTTTCTATATACAATGTATGAATTTTGTATGTTGCGAGGGGAAGACTGCCCACATATCTTTCTACACATATCCTTCTAATTCTAATTTAGAAAGAATTTCTTGAAGTACGATACGATTACGATAGAAATCATATTTTTTTTTGTTATATGATATGCCCGGCCCAATACCGAATTGTTTTACTAAATCCTAACAGTAACACAAATTATCTATACAACGCTATGCAAATATTTACATAAACCCATAGATTGAAGTCAGAACCATTTAGTTACAAGAGTTCCAGCACGAAAATCCTCGTTGTTAAAGTGAAATTAAATATTAAATAAAAAAAAACGGACACCTTATCTTTTATTTATGAATTTTATTTATTAAATAATAATTAGTATTGGAACGTTCAAATCCCTTATTTAATTTTTATTTTTTTTTTCATCAATTTGAATCTTTCCTAAAAAATATTGCATTGAATTGACTCTTTCAATCTCGACGATTGAATAAAAATAGGTTATTATGATTTCGAACAAGCCGCCATGGTGAAATCGGTAGACACGCTGCTCTTAGGAAGCAGTGCTAGAGCATCTCGGTTCGAGTCCGAGTGGCGGCATAGCATCTTCTAAAAGAGATACAATAAGTCCTATAATGAATTCAATTCGTGATTTCAATTCTATAGAATTGAGGGACAGGGACCTTCACACTTCACACTTAAAAAAAAAATTATGATATTTTCAACTTTAGAGCATATATTAACTCATATATCTTTTTCTGTCGTTTCAATTGGAATTACAATTCATTTGATAACCTTATTAGTCGATGAAATCGTAGAACTATATGATTCGTCAGAAAAGGGCATGATAGCTAACTTTTTCTCTATAACAGGATTATTAGTCACTCGTTGGATTTATTCGGGGCATTTCCCATTAAGTGATTTATATGAATCATTAATCTTTCTTTCATGGAGTTTCTCCATTATTCATATGGTTCCGTATTTTAAAAAAGAAAAAAATTATTTAAGCGCAATAACCGCGCCAAGTGCTATTTTTACCCAAGGCTTTGCTACTTCAGGTCTTTTAACCGAAATACATCAATCCGCAATATTAGTGCCTGCTCTCCAATCCCAGTGGTTAATAATGCACGTAAGTATGATGGTATTGGGTTATGCAGCTCTTTTATGCGGATCATTATTTTCAGTAGCTATTCTAGTCATTACATTTCGAAAAGTCCTAAGGCTTTTTGGTAAAAGCAAAAATTTCTTAAATGAATCATTTTCCATTGGCGAGATCCAATACATGAATGAAAGACGCAATCTTTTACTAAATACTTCTTTTTTGTTTTCTAGAAATTATTACAGGTCTCAATTGATTCAACAATTAGATTATTTGAGTTATCGTATTATTAGCCTAGGGTTTATCTTTTTAACCATAGGTATTCTTTCGGGATCGGTATGGGCTAATGAGGCATGGGGATCATATTGGAATTGGGACCCAAAGGAAACTTGGGCATTTATTACTTGGACCATATTCGCGATTTATTTACATACTCGAACAAATATAAATTTGGACGGCGTAAATTCCGCAATTGTGGCTTCTATAGGTTTTCTTCTAATTTGGATATGCTATTTTGGGGTTAATCTATTAGGAATAGGGCTACATAGTTATGGTTCATTTACATTAAATTAACATCTAATTGAATTGAAGAAAGGGTCTGACGAATACAAAAATGGGGCAGCGTATATATTATATAAACTTCGTGTAAGCCGTCGAGAACCCGTTGAATCAAGTAGTGTAGTGATTCAACGGGTTCTCACAAATGCCAAACACATCTGTTTACAATTCCAATTCATTTTTTTTTTTACTTAAATTTAAACAAAGACTCTGTTGTTCATTGTACAACGAACAATTTTGAAAATCATAGAATTCTTACTTTTTTATTTTTTGTTTTATTCATGAAAACTATCTCGAAAAATAATTAGATAGAATAGCTTCAATCTTGTCAACTGATAGTGAAAGAACGAAATCCGGATAAATACCAATACCTATTACGGGTAGAAGGATAGAGATCGAAACAAATAACTCTCGCGGTCCAGAATCAAAAAAATAATAGTTTGGAGCATTAAATAGCTTGTATCCATAAAACATCTGGCGTAGCATAGATAATGAATAAATAGGAGTTAATATCATTCCAATTGCCATTACAAAAGTCATTAGTATTTTTGGCATTAAAAGATATTTTTGACTGGTAATTATTCCAAAAAATACTATCAATTCTGCAAAAAAACCACTCATGCCCGGTAATGCAAGGGAAGCCATCGATAAGATACTGAACATCGTGAATATTTTTGGAATTGGGATAGCCATTCCACCCATTTCGTCAAGATAAACAAGACGTATTCTATCATAACTTGTTCCTGCCAAGAAAAAAAGCAGAGCGCCAATAAATCCATGAGAGATTATTTGTAAAATGGATCCATTAAGGCCCGTATCGGTTATAGAACCAATGCCTATAATTATGAAACCCATATGAGATACAGAAGAATAGGCTATTCTCTTTTTTAAATTACGTTGACCAGGAGACGTTAAAGCTGCATAGATTATTTGAATTGTGCCTACTATCATCAACCAGGGAGAAAATATAGAATGAGCGTGGGGCAATAATTCCATATTGATTCTAACCAATCCATATGCTCCCATTTTTAATAAGATTCCGGCTAGAAGCATACAAGTACTGTAATGTGCCTCTCCATGGGTGTCTGGTAACCATGTATGTAAGGGTATAATCGGTGATTTGACAGCAAAAGCAATAAAAAATCCAATATAGAATATTATTTCTAGTGCCACGGGATACGATTGATTAGCCAATGTTTCAAAATTTAATGTTGGTTCATTGGAACCATATAAACCGATACCCAGAACCCCTATTAATAGAAAAACAGAACTTCCTGCAGTATACAAAATAAATTTTGTAGCCGAATACAGCCGTTTCTTTCCCCCCCACATGGCTAGAAGTAGATAAACGGGAATTAATTCTAACTCCCACATGATGAAAAAAAGCAAAAGGTCTCGAGAAGAAAATGATCCTATTTGACCGCTGTACATTGCTAACATCAGAAAATGGAATAATCGGGAATCTCGAGTAACTGGCCAAGCCGCTAAAGTAGCTAAAGTGGTGATAAATCCTGTCAGTAAAATAGGTCCTATAGAAAGTCCATCTATTCCCAATCTCCAGTAAAAATCAAAAAAGTTGATCCATTTATAATCCTCCGCGAGTTGGATTAATGGATCGTCCAATTGGAAATGATAACAGAATGCATAGGCCGTTAGAAGGAGTTCTAAGACACATATACATAAAGTATACCATTTAGTTACCTTATTTCCTCTATTAGGGAGAAAGAAAATTAAAGAACCTGCGGATATCGGAAAAACTACAATTATTGTTAACCAAGGAAAATAATTCGTGGTAAAGACAAAATGCACTTGGACCAGAAAAACCCGTACTCAAAATAAAATTCGAGTACGGGTTTTTGTCGGTAAAAAAAAAATAAAAAAATGTATTCAAGTGGGGTTTCTGTAACGTATCAATAAGCTAGACCCATGCTTCGAGTTGTTTCATGCCATAAATAAACTCGAACACTCAAGAAATCCGTTGGACAGGCGGATTCACATCTCTTACAACCAACGCAGTCCTCTGTTCTTGGAGCAGAAGCAATTTGCTTAGCTTTACATCCGTCCCAAGGTATCATTTCTAATACATCCGTGGGGCATGCTCGGACACATTGAGTACATCCTATACATGTATCATAAATCTTTACTGAATGTGACATTGGATCTATAAATTTTTGAACGTCATAAATTTCGATCTAGTAAACTTGTAAATGAATAATATATTTAGACACCAGATGAATCAATGATTTACCAGAATTTTTCTAATCAATCTACTTCTGGAACGATTCATAAAAGAGGACCAAGATACTTTGATTTCTTACGTTTTCACAAACATGATCTAGGTTACGAATCATAGATGCTAATTCGAATTGATGCATATTATAATTTCTATGATTAATACTATTTATTCAACAAAGTCGATTGATTGATACGAGTTGATTTTCTGTTACGATAAATTGACGAAACAATAGCCGGTCCAATAGCTGCTTCAGCGGCCGCAATAGCTATAACAAAAATTGAGAAAATATTTCCTTTTAATTGGCGACTATCAAAAAAATCAGAAAATGTTACAAAATTTATATTCACCGCATTCAGTATAAGTTCAAGACACATAAGAGCCCTAACCATATTTCGACTCGTGATCAATCCATAGATACCGATAGAAAATAAATAGGCACTCAAAACAAGGGCATGTTCGAGCATCATTGACCAACTCCTTACCAATTTCGATTCATTTCAATATGAACAGTAATTCAACGAATTCAATTGACTAAAATGTAACAAGTACAGAACAAAGGAATATATTGGTAATAGAGCGAAAAAAATAATTTGTATTTTATACATGAACAGTCTTCAAATATAATTGAAGGGAAAGGGATGTGATAACACAGAAAAAAGTTTAATTTGAATTACTAGTGCTAGTTATAAAGATTTATTACTGACGGGCCACAGCAATTGCACCTATCAAAGCAACTAAAAGAATTATTGAAATAAGTTCAAACGGAAGAA